AATTAAGGGGTCAAAAAATGAGGAAATGCGGTAACTCGGATTTATCGCGACTATCCAAGAATTTCAATGTTTGAATCAAGAGTTCATACTGTAAAAAGGATCTAATCTTATTCGACAATTTTATAGGATATTAAAGATCTTATCGAAAACTTACAGCAGCTTGCCAAACAAAGGCTAAGAGAAAAAAAAACAAAGGTATGACTGGCATAAAATCTACGATTGGATTCAAAAAAGCATAGGCCTCAGGCAATTTGCCTAAGAAAAAACCACTCGAATAAAGGGCAGAATTAAGACAGATCAAACTAAAGATATTAAGCATAACAGACATTTTGTTCTTGCAGATAATTGCATTTTGATTGAATTATGGATATAAGGAAAAAGAAAGTCAGTAACGTAGACAAAAAAATCCTTCTTTAAACCCACCCAATCAAAAATCTTCTCATTCTCAATGAGAATATAGAAGAAATCATATTTTCATACAATATCTTAATTGAATTATATGTAATGATCAATAAATTCAGTTAAATTATCTACCTACACTTAGCAAAAGCACAGGAATCGATTCTATAGATATTTGGACTGCTGCAGTTGACAAACAACCAATACTAATAATATTTATTATTCTTTATTATTAGTCTTGACTAGAAATGGGGCGTGGCCAAGTGGTAAGGCAACGGGTTTTGGTCCCGTTATTCGGAGGTTCGAATCCTTCCGTCCCAGAACATATCCAATCTAAAAATTGATTTGAACAAATATCAAATTGAATCGAGATAATAAAGAATCTATAAAGTAAATAAGGGAGCCCCCCCTTTTTATTATTCATTTTTCTGTAGATCTCTTAATTCATCCTAAACAATAGGAAGTTCTTGATACTAACTAATTGAATTCATTACTCAATAGAGTGAACTATCTTAATAGTAATGAGTTAGGCTAAAAAAAAGAGCAAGGGAAGGTATAAATTTTAATATCTGTGCTTGTCCGAATCTTATTAATAAACAGTCATGTAACTGATTCGTTTTCTTTGAATCTCATTTTTAGGTATTTTTTGTTTGGACCTAATGAAGAATTGAAAATCTATGTAACGGTTGAGACACAGGATAATGGAAAATTTTATTCATTTTATAGAAAAATTAGATTACCGAAATATTACTGAACCCCGGTTTCAACCTTAAATATTAAAGAAATAGAATTCAATTTAATAAATATTTGGAATGATTCCCTATTAAAAATAGTTTAATCTTCGATACTCAAAAAAGTAGAAAATAGGACAACCTATCTTATTAAGTCACTTGAAGATGCAGATTTCATTTCTTCGTGTTATTTTTCTATTTATGTTAAAGATGGGGTCTTGCTAAGACTTCTTCAGAAAAGAATAATCTTTATTATCGTATATATTATATAGAGAAGAAAAGGGCATAGATTACAATATCTATGCACCATATTGAACCAATGACTATTCATGATTCCATAATTGAATCAACTCCATACCGCTTCTAAATTAGAGGAATGTTATGGTAAAACTTCGTTTGAAACGATGTGGTAGAAAGCAACGTGCGACTTGAAAGACATGATCCGCTGTGGATTCTTACATCCACCATTTTATATAGGAATGAAGGCGCTCTTCGCTCGACATCATTTGTTCTGTTCCACAGGAACCTCTCTTGGGTTGTAATGTAAATAGTGCATGATGAAGCTCGAGTAAAAAAGAAAGTATTCATTCGTTTCTCGGGGCAAGGATCTAGGGTTAATGCCAATCAATAAATTGAACAACTTCGTAAATGTAAATATATCTTCGATATAGAAATTGAAAGAATCCACTTCGAGCAAGTTTCCAATTCAAACAGGAATTGATCAAACTTTTTCGATACAAAGTGTACCACTCGGAATCAGTCGTCCACACGATTCTTTGATAAAAGGAAATCACAAAAAAAGGTATGTTGCTGCCATTTTGAAAGGATTAAGAAACACCGAAGTAATGTCTAAACCTAATGATTTAAAACAAAGATAAAGGATCCTAGAACAAGGAAACACCATTTTAATTGTCTCAATAATAGATTTGAAACGAGACAAACAAAAAAGGGGTAAAGACTACTCAATAAAGATTTTTCTTTGAACTATTTGACAGTTATCCAACTTGAGTTATGAGTACGAATGAACGGTTTCCTTTTTTAAGAAGGAAGAAGAAAAGGGTGAATGGAATTAAATAGGAGTCTAATTCATTTGTCATTTATTAGAATTTCATACACAGACAAAACTTCAAACCAAATCATTTTATCTTGAGCCGTACGAGGAAAAAACTTCCTATACGTTTCTCGGGGGGGTATTGTTCATCTATATCTATCCCAATGAGCCGTCTATCGAATCGTTGCAATTGATGTTCGATCCCGAAGAGAAGGAAAAGATCTTCAGAAACTGGGTTTTTATGATCCGATAAAGAATGAAACTTATTTAAACGTTCCTTCTATTCTATACTTCCTTGAAAGGGGTGCTCAACCTACAGGAACTGTTCGGGATATTTTAAAGAAGAAGGGGCTTTTTAAGGAACTTCGCCTTAATCAAACGGAATTCAATTAAGGAAATATAAACAAATTAAGGGGGGGGGGATACAAAAAAAATAATATATAAGTTACTACCCCCTTTTCCGCTCTATATCAATTTATCATTATATATCATTACTTCTGTTTTAGGTTTTAGAACGACAAAACTTTCTTTTTTTCCTATAAAAAAAATCCTATAAAAAAACGTGGACATTCCCTTCAATTGGTCAGTTTCATTGGAACTCTACTAATAAATCGAGTTTGTTTATTCCACTTAGATGGATTGAATATATTATTCATTATGGATAAATCCGAGATTTTTTTTTTCACTTCTTACTTTTTATTTATTTCTCCGTCTATACTTTTTATATCTGTGTAGGTTAGAATTAGATATATTATATGGTGCCAGTCTAACACAAGTTCTTATTTAATTTAATATTATTAAATTAAAATCTAAATATTAAATATGAATTTGAAATAATAAAATTAGAAAAATTCTATTTTGAGTTTTTTCCATTGTATTCTTTTTTTGTCAACATTTATATTGACAACAGTGTATCGAACAAATATAATTCATCGTGATAAATGAAGTGGATCTTTTTATTTCTGGCCCATAGGTTTCGGTTTTACTTTCATGTGGGTCCTTTGATACAAGGAAAGGATACTAAAAGGTCCTTTTTATTGAAATCTTATTAACAAAAAGTAGATAATCTAAAATAAGAGGGGTCTATTCTATCTATTTTGCATTTCTCTATACTTTTTTTCTTTATTTTTATTCTGATTGTATCTACACATTTTTTATTTGGGGGTTGCTAACTCAACGGTAGAGTACTCGGCTTTTAAGTGCGGCTAAGATCTTTTACACATTTGGATGAAGGGAAGGATTCGTCCATACCATCGGTAAAGTTTGTAAGACCACGACTGATCCTGAAGAAAGGGAATGAATGGAAAAAAGAGCAGGTCGGAGCAACGGATAGTTCTGAGAATATTTGATTTTGATCGGGCTAAAACCTTGTTGGAATTCTTGGAAGGAACAAAATGAAGTTGGGTCGAATTAATAAATGGATAAGGCTCTAGGGCTTCAATTTCAATTCATTATAATAGGGAAAGAAAAAAGGGAAAGAAAAAGTAACGGGCTTTTATTCTTGATTTGAATAATTTAATTCCCCATCTAATTACATGTTAAAAATATATTAGTACCTGATGCGGGAAAGGCTTTCCCTCCATGAGTAGATTCTCTTTTTTTCTTTTTTTATTTCTGTTAATGAATCCTAATTATTGCCATTCCCTAATATAGAATGGAGATGCGTGTGTAGAAGAAGCAGTATGTTGATAAAGACAGTTTTTTCCAAAATCAAAAGAGCGATTAGGTTGAAAAAATAAAGGATTTCTAACCATCTTGTTTTATAACATAGTCTAATAAAATGGAAAAAAGAGAGGGTAGAGAATCTGTTGGTAAGTTTATCTGTCTCCGAGGTATCTATTTTTAGATAATACCTTGTTTTTACTGTATCGCACTATGTATCATTTCATAATCCTCCCAATCTTCTACTTTCGGTTCAAATAGAATTTCAAATGGAGGAACTTCAAAGATATTTACAGCTAGATAGATCTCAACAACACGACTTTCAATATCCACTTATACTTCAAGAGTATATTTATGCACTTGCTCATGATCATGATTTAAATCAATCCATTTTTTTAGAAAATTCAGGTTATGACAAGAAATCTAGTTTACTAATTGTGAAACGTTTAATTACTCGAATGTATCAACAGAATTTTTTTTTTATTTCTGTTAATGATTCTAACAAAAATCAAATTTTCGGGCGCAACAAAAATTTATATTATCAAATAATATCCGAGGGATTTGCATTTATTGTCGAAATACCATTTTCTCTACGACTAATATCTTCTCTAGAACGGAAAAAGACACTCCAATCTCATAATTTACGATCAATTCATTCCATATTTCCTTTTTTAGAGGACAATCTTTCACATTTAAATTGTGTGTTAGATATACTAATACCTCACCCTGTCCATCCGGAAATCTTGGTTCAAACTCTTCGTTTTTGGGTAAAAGATGCCTCTTCTTTGCATTTATTACGATTCTTTCTACACGAGTATTGGAATACTTTTATTATCCTAAAGAAAACTAGCTCTTCTTTTTCAAAAAAAAATAAAAGATTTTTCTTATTCTTATATAATTCTCATGTCTATGAATACGAATCCCTTTTTTTTTTTCTCCGCAAACAATCTTCTCATTTACGATCAACATCTTCTGGAATATTTCTTGAACGAATCTATTTCTATGGAAAAATAGAGCGTCTTGTAGAAGTCTTTGCTAAAGATTTTCAAAGCAACCTTTGGTTGTTCAAGGATCCGTTCATGCATTATGTTAGGTATCAAGGAAAATCCTTTTTGGTTTCAAAAGAAACTTCTTTTTTAATAAAGAAATGGAAATAT